CGATATGAGCAAACCATTATTGTTTTTTTTATAACATGAGATTTTATGTCGAGATAGTAGTATGAAACAGAGGTCATTTCGGATTTGATCTTATGTGTCGGGGGTACATTTCAGCGTCACAAACCATTCTTTTCCACATCAGAATTCTCTTTCTGATATTTATGTTATGAAAGAAAAAGTACAAAAATGAAAAAAAAAAAGATCATTTTTTTCCTTATTTGATCGTATCAGAAAGGAACTTTGGGATTGCTAAATCACAGACAAAATAAATATATAAAGCAACAGAACCATCATAGTATTTTTTTTACTCCTACGAAAGGAAGGGTGGTAAATGGATCATTCAACGATCTGGATCGGATGGATTCTATTTCTTTCTTCAATAGAATAGAAGAAAAAGAAAAAGTAAATTCCATTGTAGAGCCGTATGCACAAAAGATGCCTGTACGGTTGTACAATTCTATTTTTTTTTTCTTATATTTTTTTTATCCCTTACTTTAGCCCAATCATGCAAAATAGAAGAACCGTTCATGATGTTATATCAATATCATCAGGGTTATGATTCACCAACCTGCTAGTTCTTTTTATGAAGCACAAGCAGGCGAATTTATCCTGGAAGCGGAAGAACTACTGAAACTTCGCGAAACCCTCACAAAGGTTTATGTACAAAGAACGGGTAATCCTTTATGGGTTGTATCCGAAGACATGGAAAGAGATGTTTTTATGTCAGCAACAGAAGCCCAAGTTCATGGCATTGTTGATCTTGTAGCGGTCGAAAATGAAAATACTAGGGATTTCATGTAAATCCATTTCAAACCATAATTCGAATTTTCTGCGATTTGATATTGAATAGAAAAAAAAATTTATGATCATCAATCATCAGGTTAAGATCGATCTAAACCAACCCATTCCATTCTAGAATTATATATATACATACGACATGCCAACTATTAAACAACTTATTAGAAACACAAGACAGCCAATAAGAAATGTCACGAAATCCCCCGCTCTTAGAGGATGTCCTCAGCGTCGAGGAACATGCACTAGGGTGTATGTGCGACTCGTTCAGGTCATGAGTTCAAACAAATGAGACAATTTTCCAGTATCAATGACCAGTACCAATGAATAGGATAGATAGAGAAGATCTATCATATACCTATATTGTGTTTGGAATTTATGGTTTACATTGGTGCAAATCCAATCACCTAGATTTGAGATGAAAAGCAATTCCCCATTGGGGGCAAATGGTTATCCATTAAGCGGAGGAAATGGTATTATAAGAAGCAAAAAGGTTATACTCCTATTCTTGAAAGAACGGACTAACAGGGTCAGCTACCTAGCCAACTTTCATAATTAAATGCCGTCACTGTATGGATAACTCTTATTGTGAAAAGAACTATTACTGTATAATTGATGGGTAGAGCCAAAGAGTGTGAACTATACAAGTTAACAATAACATTTGATAAAATGAAAGAAGAGGCTCCGGTGTATAGAGAGGACCTCACCGTTTAAAAAAAAAGTAACCATAGAAACGATGGAACCCACTATTTTTTTTATTTGGTATCGTTAGAATTTCTTATTTCCAGGTGAAATGCCTGGAAGGAATAAAAAATCGTGGTTGGGGAAAGTCATAGTAGCAAAAGCCATTGGAATTTATATTTTATATATCGGAATAATCCGTTTTGTTACTAATTGACGGGGGGTAAAGGATGACTAAAAGAAGAGAAATCAATTAGTTATTCATTAAGGTTTAATTTGATTCAATGACCAGAGTTAGACGAGGATATACAGCTCGGAAACGTCGAACAAAAATTCGTTTATTTGCATCAACCTTTATTGGGGCTCATTCAAGACTTACTCGAACGACTACTCAACAGAAAATGAGAGCTTTGGTTTCCTCTCATCGAGATAGAGGCAGGCAAAAGAGGGATTTTCGTAGTTTGTGGATCACTCGAATAAATGCAGTAATTCGTGAGAATAAGGTATTCTATAATTATAGTAGATTAATACCAAATCTGTACAAGAAGCAATTGCTTCTTAATCGTAAAATACTTGCGCAAATATCTATATCAAATAAGAATTGTCTTTACATGATTTCCAATAAGATTATCAAATAAAGGATATGATATTATAAAATATAATACAGAAATGATTGAAATTGAAACAGAATTCCCCGGAGAATGAACTCCGGGAGGATAGAATAAAAAAAATTAAGTAAGATAAGTAGTAGGAATGAACGAACATGTTTCAATAAAAAAAAAGATTTCTTCTTCCCCCATTTTTTATTTCTTATAACACAAGAAATAAATTGGGATTCTAGGCCTTTTGAACAAAACATCAATCTGAGCTTGAGTTCCGATTGGAGTTTTGAGTCAATTGAGTAGTATGTTTATTTATTTCTAGTTCTAGGACCAGTAGTTCTGGGGATCGACTCGGCTCTCTCAAATTGTTTCTCATTATTAAGAAAAGGTAGCAAAGATAAAATACGAGCTTGTTTTATAGCAATAGTAATTAATCGTTGTTGTTTCAAGGTCAATTTATTCACCCGTCTAGATAAAATTTTTCCTTGTTCACTAATAAATCGACTAATTAAACTCATGTTTCTATAATCGATTCGATCCCCCGATCCAATTGGGGACAAACGCCTACGAAAGGATCGCTTGTATTTACGAAAAGGTTGCTTGGATTTATCCATGGTTTATTCCTTATCTCTAAAATTCTATTTCTTTATTCATTTCAGATCTGACCGAAATAGGCTTTGATTCGCATCGTTTATATTATACATATCATATATAATACACATCATATGTATATATATATGAAATTTAAATCGGGTTTGATTTGTATTGTATATATTATGTATATTATATATGTTATATTATAGTTATATTATATATGTTAAGTTAAATATGTTATGTTAAGTTAAATATGTTAACTTAAATATGTTAAGTTCTTCCTCTTCCTGTTCCTTGGAAAGATCGCGCACACGTTCCGTTCCATCTATTTCTTTATTTCTCCATGAATCGTATGCTTGTGACAATAGTGACAAAATTTTCTCAATTCTAATCGACTGGACGTATTGTGTCGATTCTTTTGAGTAATATATCTAGAAATACCCGGCGATTCTTTATTGACACCATTTCGGACACAACTGGTACATTCCAAAATAACTCTGACTCTGACATCTTTACCCTTGGCCATGAACCCCCTTTTGATTTGGATCGACTTAACTTCTTCTATTTTCGACCCGAACTGAAGAAGAATAAAAGAACAAAAAAATCAATAAGAAAGTCAATAGAAGTTACTAACTTGAAATTCAATTTTCATTTCTAAAGCTAAAGATTTCGTTGTGTTGTATGTGTTGTAATTATATAATTACAATTAATATTAATAGAGTAATAGTAATAATTAATAATAAAGTAATAATTAAGTAATACAATTTCTTTCTAACTATCAATTACTCCTATCTTAAATCCCAATATTTCATTTAAGTATCTTCTTTCTATGCTATGATTTCGTGGATCCCGCCCTAGATCTGGATACACATTTCTCTTTCTGTTCCCCAAAATTCGATCTTAGATTCACCAGATTTTTGTCGAGGTTCAATACACTTTTTCTTTCCTTCCTATCCTCCTATCCTAAAGAACTGAAAAAAAAGGAAGGGGCAGAATTTTAGTCACGTCACGTGGAATTGTATCCCTAATTTTCTTCATTTCTTCGCATATTAATAACTAGAATGAAAAAAAGGGGAATGACAAGGCATCTGGGAATAAACGATTAATTTCTATCAATAGACCTGCTAAAGACCCAAACCATAGAGTAGTTAGCACAGGTGCCACGGAGAGATATGTTTTTATATCTCGCATTGAAAATCCTCCTTCTTTATTGTAATACATATATGTATGGTCAGATGTTGTAGTTCAAGATCATTTTTATTTTTTTTTTATACGTTAGGTTTCAGATGTATAAAATTCTTTTATTATATGAAACCAAAAAGAAGAAATGACAAGAAAATTGTATATAGATAGAGAGGAAAATAACAATGTGGAAAACAAGACAGGGATTTTGTACAATGACACTGTACAAGAACTTTAAAAAGGGATGTAGCGCAGCTTGGTAGCGCGTTTGTTTTGGGTACAAAATGTCACGGGTTCAAATCCTGTCATCCCTACCTATTACTTCTCTTATGGGCAGTAACGAGGGATTAATATTAATTAAGATCGATTGAAATTGGACATAATCTTTCATTTTTGCATGCTATACGTATGCAAGATATGTTTGGGGGTAAAAAAAACTTTTCTTTACACTACAGTCGTATCTCCTGTAATAAGAAAGCGCTCTTAGTTCAGTTCGGTAGAACGCGGGTCTCCAAAACCCGATGTCGTAGGTTCAAATCCTGCAGAGCGTGATTCCGTTTATGTTATGTCGAATCACAATAAAAAAACTTAACAAAAAAAAGTTTAATTGAAACTTGAATTTGACCTCCCGAAGGGAGGAGGTCAATCAAAAAAAATAAATGTTACTCAATCAAAGGTCCAACTGATCACCACGTCTGTATTGTAAATATGCAGTTACGAATAATCCTGCCAAAGTAATAGGAATTAGACCTAAGACGATTCCAAATAGAAAAACTTCAATCATTTCGGTTTTTTGAGGGGATAAAAAGATGGGTAAAATCTATCCCTAAATATTAATCTGAATTATCCGTGAATCTCAATAACCAAGAATTGTCAATTGATGTGGAAAGGAACCATGGAAGACCTGGAATCTCAGAAAAATATTCATTTTTATGAATTGTTCATTCAATTCATTTCAAATAAGTCGTATCTTATTCAAACCAATCAATAGAGCTGGGGTTATAGTTAAAGCAGCCAGTAGAAAACCGAAATAACTAGTTATAGTAGGCATGAAAGAGCTAAATTAGATATGTTCTTTTGTTACATATGTTGATAAAACACTTACCTAAGTTTCAATTTTCCCAGATACAAGAGTGACGGGAAGAA